AGATTGGTATGATGTAAGAAGAGAGACTTAGGAAAGGTGCGGTTGTGCTTTTACCAACCTCTTCTTTTTTTGTGATCTTCCTATTCGCACTTTGTTCCGACTTCTCAGATTCCTGTTTCTCTACCAAACCAACGGAGCATGTGATCTCTTTTGGGACAAAAGAAGACTTCGAAACGCGTCTTGCCGCGAGTCCGGCCACCACTACGAATATAAAAACGGCCAGAGGAATGCCGAACTCTCGAAGAATACGAAGAAGAACTTCCCAAGGGCCATTTGGGCCTGGTCCATCATCGCCAGGATTTTTCTCATCACCCGACCCTCCATATCGGAAAAATTGCCTGTCACTTCCGCCGATGTCATCACCCCAACGAATATCAAAGCGATCAAAAAGGTCAAACCAATTTGAGCCATATGTAGCCATAGACGATTCTCCGTTTGTTTTTTTTTTCTAAGAGATGGAATAGAATAACCCGTAGATTAGTGCTGTGAGTCAAATTGAGCTATTTTGACTAAAAAAGAAAAAGGGGATTATCGGAAGAAACGAAGATCTAGAATAATAGACAAGACTCCCGTTTTTTTTCCAAACCCCTTTTTTGCTGGAACCAGGCTTTACCAAAATAGAATATAAAACTCGTGTGCCTCCCCTAACTAGATGAAAGCACTCAGAAAGTGGAATAATCCATTGATCACTTTCCACCCTGACTCGTACTCGTCTCTTTTTTGACCATTTCATAATAGCAATAAATGAATTGTTCCCTCTTTTCATTTTTTATAGAGAATTTCATGTCTATTTCCATGTTTTCACAACTCATTATTCCTGATTGACGAAATCGTTAAATATCAACATTTAAATATCCAAATACCAATTTAATATTCAAAAACCAAAGCCGATCTGTATCTAACTTTTCTAACTCTCGAGCAAGATGTGTAGGTGAAGGACCTTGTAGGATCCAAAAAGGTAAAACAACTGGTTCTTCTGTAAAAAAAGGTTCCCAAAAATCCGAACCTAGTTGTCTCGCTAAAGTGTGTATATTGGTTTTGTGTTTATGAGCAAAGGTTTTCAGACAAGAAAATCGAAGTATATATTTTAGTTGAGACAAACTCTTTTTGTCTGAGGATCCACTAAAATACTGAGAAAGGTCTCCGCATATACACAAAAATCGGTCAATAAGATCCGAATCCGATGGATCGGCCCAGGGCGGTTTACTAAGAGGATGTCCAATTTTGTTACAAAATTTCATTTTTGTCAAGGATTTAATCAAAGGATTAAGTGGAACTATTGTATCCAGTTTCTTCATCGTATTCTCTGTTAAAAATGAATGTTCTAGCATTTGACTTCGTATCGCTGAAGGAGTGAATTCTACATTTACAAGATAACCCAAAAAGTCGAGAGAAGACTCATCTAATAGATATATATAGATCTTTTTTGGTTGAACCCACACAAAAAAATGACATTGAAATAAATTAACAAAGTAGTATTTCCACTTTTTCATTATAAGGGGCGTACTCCTTAAAGCAAAAAAGAATTGTCTTTTAAAGCGAACATAATGCATGTGAGGGTCCTTGAACAACTGTATAGTAACTTGAAAACTATTAGCAAAAACGTCTATAAACTTCTTAGCAAAAACTTCTGTAAAATTCTCGACTTTTCCATAGAAATAGATTCGCTCAACAAGAACCCGAAAATGGTTGGATCGTAAATGCAAGAATTGGCTACGAAGAAAAAAGAAAACGGATTCGTATTCATATACAAGAGAATTAGATAAAAATAGAACGAATCTTAGATTCCTTTTTATTCTTTTTCTTTTTTGAAAAAAAGCACTTTTTTGCTTTGGAAAAAAAGGACTATTCCAATTCCAAGACTCGTGAAGAAAGAGTCGTAATAAATGCAAAGAAGAAGGATCTTTCAGCCAGTACCGAAGGGTTTGAACCACTTTTTCTAGATGAATGGGGTAGGGTAGTAAGCCACCGGATAGATAATTTAAATATGGAATTTTATCCTCTAAAAAAGGAAATATTGAAAGAATGGATCGTAAATTCTGAACTTTCAATATTTCTGAATTTTCTAAAGAAAACACAAACCGTGGCGAAAATGCAACTTCCCCAATGAGTGCAAACCCCTCGGATATTATTTGATAATACAAATTGTAGTTGTATATATAAAATTGATTTTGTTTATAATTATTATCAGAAAGAATCAAATGCTTCTGTTGATACATTCGAGTAATTAAACGTTTTACAATTAGGAAACTCAATTTATTGTTAGAACTGAAACTATGAACATGAGCAAGGGTATAAAGATACTCTTGAAAGATCAGTGGGTATAGCAAGTACGTTTGATCGTCTAAAAATCTTTGATATTCCTCTTCCCGCATTTTTTGTGCCTCCTTTTTTTTATGTAATTGAATTCGATTTGATTGAAACAAGGATAAGGGATTTATTGAGTTCTATTTATTGAGTTATTAAATGAAATTAAATGATACATAGTGCGATAGAGTAAAAACAAAGTCTGATACTAATAAGAAAAAAGATACCTCAAAATAAAAACAAACTCATCAACGGATTCTCTAGCATACCCCTCCGCCCTAATTGGTTTATGTTCATTATAGCAGAAGAAGACAGTTAGAAATCCTTTACTTTTTCAAGTCAATCGCTCGTTTTATTTTGGAAAACTAGCTTTATCAATAGACTCTTTATTATACACATTCATCTCCTCCTCACCTGTAGAATAGTTAGGATTCATTAAAAAAATAGAAAATCCGTTCATGAACAAGCCTTTAGACGCATCGCTAATATATTTTTAACGTCTAATTAGATCGATAATTATTCCAATTTAGAACGGAAACTCGTTGCTTTTTTCTCTTTCTCTATCCATTTATTCACTTGACAACTTTGGAATTCATTTGTGTATATTACGAATCACGAATTTGTGTATATTACGAATCACGAGTTCAAATAAATAAGGTTTGGAGACAATTCGTATCAATGAAATATTCTCAGAATTCTTCATTGATACGACATGCTATTTTTTTTCCAGTTATATTACTTTATTATATTATTGAGATCCTCCGTACTATATTTCAATTGAAATAAGCTACAAAGGATGGCAAAAAATCTAGGCATGAGGGGTCCTCCAATTGGATCATCTTATCTTATTTTTTTCAAATAAAGAAATAAAGAAAGGTGTTCTTCGCAGAATTACATGAAATTTGCCGCAGAAATCTAGTGCTGTGAGTCAAATTGAGCTATTTTTATTTTGACTAAAAAAGAAAAAGGGGATTATCGGAAAAAATGAAGGTCTAGAATAATAGACAAGACTCCCATTTTTTCTAAACCCCCTTTTTTGTTTTTTGCTGGAACCAGGCTTTACCAAAATAGAATATCAAAGTCGTGTGTCTCCCCCAAAACTAGATGAAAGCAAAACATCAATCCATGGATCAATGTGGCGGATCCTGACGGGATATCGTCTCGTTTTTGGCCAGTTATCGGGAAAGGGCGGGATTGGAGGAGGGGGGATATACTTAATCTTGAGGGGAAGAATGCCTTGAGAAAAGGAATCCTTGCAGCGCCAAACCGTTCTCGGGTCGAAGGTCGATCTGCCGCTAAGAATTTGTTTCCGATATCTAGAAATTTCTAGATCATTGTTCTCGAAGAACAAGTCCTTGTCAAATGGAAACCCAAGACGCTCTCCAGCATAAAATGATCCATATCGGGGGGATTTAGGGAGATTCTTATAGTAATATAAGATTTCCCATAAGTCGTTCAAAAAATCGCTTTCGTCCGCTATTCCGGTGCGAGCGATTCGTTTTTGTTTGATTTCCCCCAAAAATTTGCCCAATTCAGTTTGGTTCAGTCTTTCCCTTTCGACAGATCTCGGGCTCACTCTTTTTGTCTCAGATTGCTCCATCCCACCATATTCAATTTGCTCCGACTTCTCAGATTCCTGTTTCTCTACCAAACCAACGGAGCATGTGATCTCTTTTGGGACAAAAGAAGACTTCGAAACGCGTCTTGCCGCGAGTCCGGCCACCACTACGAATATAAAAACGGCCAGAGGAATGCCGAACTCTCGAAGAATACGAAGAAGAACTTCCCAAGGGCCATTTGGGCCTGGTCCATCATCGCCAGGACTTTTCTTATCGCCCGACCCTCCATATCGGAAAAATTGGCTGTTACTTCCGCCGATGTCATCACCCCAACTAATATCAAACCAATCAAAAAGGTCAAACCAATTTGAGCCATATGTAGCCATAGACGATTCCTCCGTTTGTTTTGTTTTTTTTTTTTCTTTGTTTTTTTTTTTCTAAGAGATGGAATAAATAAAATAACCCGAACCCGATTGAGATATACCTATTGAGATATACCTATGCTCGGTAAGTCAATTATGGATCTCATTTTCGAAACATAGATTCTATATAATCTATCAATTTTGATGGAATAGAATAACCCGAACCCGATTGAGATATACCTATTGAGATATACCTATGCTCGGTAAGTCAATTATGGATCTCATTTTCGAAACATAGATTCTATATAATCTATCAATTTTGATGGAATAGAATAACCCGAACCCGATTGAGATATACCTATTGAGATATACCTATGCTCGGTAAGTCAATTATGGATCTCATTTTCGAAACATAGATTCTATATAATCTATCAATTTTGAAAGAGTCGTCTAATCAATTTTGGACTAAGTAGAGTAGGATCGAAACGAAAGGAGTGGAACTGCAATAACTCAGTCAAAACACTTTTTAAAAGATTACGCGGCACAATTAGATCCAAGAATCCATTTTCAAACAAAACTTCGGCTTCTTGGGAACCCTCCGGTACTTCAATATTGAATAATTCCTCAATTACTCTTTTCCCGGCAAATGCAATGTAAGCATCAGGTTCAGCAATAATGATATCCCCCAACATAGCAAAACTAGCTGTCACCCCACCGGTCGTGGGGGTTGTAAGAATCGATATATAAAATAACTTTTGATTTGATTTCTTTTTCTGATCCCTATACTTAGATAAAGCGGAAGATATTTTAGCCATTTGCATTAAGCTCAAACTTCCTTCTTGCATACGTGCTCCTCCAGAAGCACACACTAGAATAAGAGGTAAAAATTCTTTGGTAGCATGCTCAATCAAACGAGTGATTTTCTCGCCTACTACAGATCCCATACTACCTCCCACGAAACGAAAATCCATGACACCCATTGCTATTTTAATGCCGTTTAATTCACCTGTTCCTGTCTCAACAGCCTCAGACAATCCCGTCTCTCTTTCATTCCGCTTCATTTTATCTATATAAGGCTCATCATATTCTATCTCTACGTCCTCTTCTTCTTCCTCTTCTTCTGGGAATAGCGACAACCACCATAGTGGGTCTTCACTGTATTTTATCTTTATTTCCCCTTCTACTAGGACCCCTACTTCTATTTCATCGTCGTCTGGATCTATGACCACAGGCTCCCCCTCCCCTTCGTCATCTGAATTTACGACCACGGGCTCCCACTCTCCTTCGTCTTCTGAATCACTTGCTTTATGGAAAGGGATTTCCTCTTTATCTACATAAATGCAGATCCCTAGATCTCGACAATATGAATCGGCGACGGCCTCTAACTCTGCCTCCTTGTCACTGGGCCCTTCAGGGTCGGAATCACTGTCACTGTAACTGGGCTCCTCAGGGTTATCTAAGGAATCAAAGTCAATGGGATCCTTGCTGGGATCTTTAATGGCAGCGTTAAGGGCAGCCTTAAGGGCGTTAAGGGCAGCGTTAAGGGCCTCTTCAAGGCCTTCTAAGGAAGCTTGACTGGGATCTTGAATGGCAGCGGTAAGGGCTTCTGTAATGCCAAACCATAAATGCAAACTGATGCCAGTGGGAAGGTAAATGGAAGTCGTAAGGGCATTCTCAAGGCCATCTAAGGAAGCTTCACTGGGATCGTTAATGGCAGCGATAATGGCTTCTTTAAAGATATCCAAGTAACAATCGGGGGGGAGAGCGTAAAGGGCTTTTTGAAAGATATCCCAGCCACAATCGTCGGAATCACTGTCACTGAGCTCTTCCGGGTCCTCTAACTCTGCCTCCTTGTCAGTGGGAACTTCAATGCAAGGAATGTAAAGTTTAAGGGCAGTTTGAATGACAAACCGGAAATCTTCAATTTCTTCATCAATGTATTCGTCTTCAAAGATATCTTGAAAGATATCGTGAATGGGGAGATCTTTAATGGCAGCGTTAAGCGCCTCTTCAAGGCCATCTAAGGAAGCTTGACTGGGATCTCTAATGGCAGCGGTAAGGGCTTCTCCAATGTGAAACCATAAATACACAATGATGTCAGTGGGAACGTAAATGGAAGTGATAAGGGCATTCACAAGGCCAGCTAAGGAAGCTTGACTGGGATCTTTAATGGCAGCGATAATGGCTTCTTTAAGGACATCCCAGCGACGAGCGGGGGAAGCTTTAAGGATGATATAGTCAACGCACTGCCCGAAAACTGGTTCAATGTCAGGTTTTCGTTCAATGTTCGGATCTTCAGGGTCGGAATCTTCAGGGTCGGAATCGCTGTCACTGTCAAAGAGATCTTCTGATAAATCAAAGTAATCTGATAAACCAGAGTCATCTAAGAAATAAGAGTCATCCTCATCATCGGGGGACTCTTTAAAGTCAAGGTAAGGTAGAAAGCCATCTTTAATGATAAACCAGAACTCAAAAGTCTTAAAAGACCTAAAAAAACTAGACCTAGAAGACCTATTGAGTTTAAAAAGTATAGGGAAAAGGAAGATATCGTCAATATCAATAAAAGCTTTAAAGGCCTCTTCAAGGCGATCTAAGGAAGCTGGTAGATTGGTGGGATATTTAATGTCTATTCCAGAATGTGTATAGATTACTTTAGGTGTACAGGCTTTAAAGGCTTTGTGAATGCCCTTGAAGAAAGACAAAATGGAATGAGGGGCAATGGAAGTGGAAGCGTTAAGGGTATACTTAAGGCCATCTAAGGAAGTTCCACGGGGCTCAATGACAGTGGAAAGGGTGGTCAGAGTGACATACCAGAAAGAACTAATGGACTTAGGGGGAACGCAAATGGAAGTCGTAAGGGCATTCTCAAGGCTATCTAAGGAAGCTTGACTGGGATCTTTAATGGCAGCGGTAAGGGCTTCTCTAAGGATATCCCAGCGGCGAGTGGGGAAAGCTTTAAAGATGATATAGTCAATGCGATCCCCGAAAGCTAGTTCAATGTCAGGTTTTGGTTCAATGTTCGGATCTTCAGGGTCGGAATCTTCAGGGTAAAAATCACTGTCATTGGGCTCTTCAGGGTCGGAATCACTGTCACTGTAACTGGGCTCCTCAGGGTTATCTAAGGAATCAAAGTCAATGGGATCCTTACTGGGAGCAGCGGAAAGGGCTTCTTTAAGGATATCCCAGCGACGATCGGGGGAGAGAGCGAAAAAGGCTTTTTTAAAGATAGCCCCGCCAGGATCTTCTTTAATGGGATCTTTAATGGCATCGGAAAAGGTTTTTACAATGATATCCGAGCAAAAATCGGGGGGGAGAACGGAAAAGGCTTCTTTAAGGCTATCCCAGCCACAATCCTCGGAATCACTGTCATTGGGCTCTTCCGGGACCTCTAACTCTGCCTCCTTGTCAATGGGAACTTCAATGCAAGGAATGTAAAATTTAAAGGCAGCTTGAATGACAACCCGGAAATCTTCAATTTCTTCATCAATGTATTCGTCTTCAAAGATATCTTGAATGGGGAGATCTTTAATGGCAGCGTTAAGCGCCTCTTCAAGGCCATCTAAGGAAGCTTGACTGGGATCTTGAATGGCAGCGGTAAGGGCTTCTGTAATGCCAAACCATAAATGCAAAATGATGTCAGTGGGAAGGTAAATGGAAGTCGTAAGGGCATTCTCAAGGCCAGCTAAGGAAGCTTCACTGGGATCGTTAATGGCAGCGATAATGGCTTCTTTAAGGATATCCCAGCGACGATCGGGGGAAGCTTTAAGGACGATATAGTCAACGCGCTCCCTGAAAGCTGGTTCAATGTCAGGTTTTCGTTCAATGTTCGGATCTTCAGGGTCGGAATCTTCAGGGTCGGAATCTTCAGGGTCGGAATCTTCAGGGTCGGAATCACTGTGACTGAGCTCTTCAGGATCCTCTAAGGAATCAAAGCTAATAGGATCTTGAATGGGATCTTGAAGGGGATCTAAGGAATCAAAGTGAAGGAGATCTAAGGAATCAAAGTGAATGGGATCCAAGGAACGCATTTGTTGATCCATAGGCTCCCAAGTATCTGAATCAAGCAAAAAGGCAATGCGCTCCGAACTTTTCATTTTTATGTAAGAATCACAATATTCACAAATATACATTTTTTCCTTAGCAATTTTGTGATAGGTCATTCCGTCGCAAAAGTCGCACACAACCCATAGATGGCTAAAATCTCTTGGTCTGATGAGAGCAGTACAAGTTTCATTTGTAGTAAAAATTGTACTCTCAATTTCAGGAATTTTTTCTCTCTCAATCATATTAATATTTCTCCTTTAAATTAAGGAATTTTTTTCTTTAAAAAGTCCTTAAAGAAAGTTGAACTTTTTTTCAGCTCATTTCATGATTCTTGGAAATTGGAATTAAAAACCGAACGAAATGTTTCGGTTTTTTTTTGGGGGGGGTTCCTCTTTGTTTGGTTTTTAATAACCTATACTTATATTAATTAAAGAAAGCAAGACTTTCTACTGGAGCTCCACCATGTACCATTTCGATTACAACCCAACCTGGCATCCAAAAAGCCTCCCCCTCGCCGCGCGTCCCGTTCGGTTGTTCAAGACTCATTCTAGGTAGGCAATGGGGCGAAAGAAAGCAGTCGCCCCTTGGAGACATGCAGTTAAAACAAACACCCGCGGTATCCTAGTTTTCTTTTCTTATTCTCGAAAAGAATTTCTTATTCTCGAAAAGAATAAAAAAAGAAAACTCTACACCTATCCCATCCTTTTTTAGGATTCTAGGGATAGATGTAGTGGGGCGAAAGGATTCGAACCTTCGAATACCGGGACCAAAACCCGTTGCCTTACCACTTGGCCACGCCCCACGCATACACTAAGAAAGAGTAATCTTCATCTACATACTTTAATCTTGATATTGCTTTTTGTAAAGCGGCCCCGAAATATATGAAATATATATATAATCCATTTAGCTTATTGGAATCTATTTAGCTTATTGGTTGGATTTTGATATGTGTAGCTATAGAATGAAAGTTACTTTCTTGATCATAATATCTAATTCAATTAAGATATTATATGAAAATGGGATTTCTTCTATTCTTTTTTTGCTTTTTGATTTGAGAATGAAAGGATTTTTGATTGGATAAGCTTAAAGGCAGGTTTTTGTCTACCTTACTTTAATCTTCTTTTATTAAATTTTTTTATCAAAAATCTATTACTAACTCAGTCAAAATCGACTTATCCTCAAGAACAAAAATTTTCTTATGCTAAAATTTTTTAGTTTGATTTCTATCTGTTTTAATTCTGACCTTTATTCAAAAAGTGTTTTCTTCACAAAATTGCCCGAAGCCTATGCTTTTATGAATCCAATCGTAGATGTTATGCCAGTAATCCCTCTGTTCTTTTTTCTATTAGCTTTTGTTTGGCAAGCTGCTGTAAGTTTTCGATAAGATCTTTAACTCTTCAATTTATTCGAGAAAAAAAATTCTAGCAATTCATAACATAAGATTAACAAGGTTCATTTATATACAATAATTGGATCGTAGCGGATATAGTTTAGTGGTATTAGAATTAGATTCGAGTTTATTAGAATTAGATTCGAGTTTATTAGAATTAGATTAGAGCCCCTCGCAATACGCAATAAAAAAATCATCAGTATGAAAGCCAATTTTTTGTAATAAAAGATTCTACTCTGATCAAAAAAAAGAATATTCAAATAAAACTGAATTTCTAAAAAGCCTTTTCTCTTTCGAGAAAGTACTTTCTTTTTCTTTTTTGAATTTCAAAATCTTTT